GTAGAAAGAATACCCCGCTGTGCCTGGACTTCAAACAATTTAAGTTTTAACCATGTTAATAGTTCCACATTATTGGTTGCTAGAGAATCAAAGTATATTTACCAACATATCACGAAATGCTATGGTTCTTACATATGTATGATTTCTTTATTTATTATTGATTCAGAAGTCATTCGTGAAATCATGCACCTTTCGTCCTAATTAGAATTAGAAATAAAAAAGAGGTACAATTGGTTGCATCCAACCTATTCTTGAAATAAACAACCCGCACGCACTCCCTTTCCAAAAAAGATTAATACACCAAATACTACACTGAGATTTATTAGATTTGTTGCTAAAATATCGGTATTAAACCCGAAACTCCCGGCGGATGGCCAGTGACCCAAGAAAACGAAAGAATCGGTTCCATTTTTCATATGATTTCCTCTTAATCTCCTCTTATAGATAAACTCAAAAAATCTTTGTATTATTTCACTTTTTTGCTACTTCTAAATATAAAATAGTTTCGAAATGAGTCTTCTTTTTTTAATTGAAATTCCCCAATTCCCAATAAGAATAATACTTAACTTATTGTAATTGTATTTAATATAAAATTACTAAGTTAGGTACTAGTTTTCATGGGAATTGCGAAATAACTCCTTTGTTGCAACACTTCTCATTTGAACTAATAAAGGGAAGGAAGAAAGCGAGTGGGTAACACTAATTCTTCATCCTCAAATAAGTCCTTCCCATCCCATAAGTTATTTTCGCAACAAATAAGTAATTCTGTCGAAGCGATATTTTACTATAATGTGAAAAAGCAACCTGCAAGTCCAAGACTATAAACGAAATATGTATTTCTCATATTTCTTTTCTTTTTCTCGGATTAAACAAAAGGATTCGCAAATAAAAGCGCTAATGCTACAACCAATCCATAAATTGTTAAAGCTTCCATAAAAGCTAAACTAAGTAATAAAGTACCTCGTATTTTTCCTTCTGCCTCGGGCTGTCTTGCAATACCTTCTACAGCTTGCCCCGCAGCAGTACCTTGACCAACTCCAGGTCCAATAGAAGCAAGCCCTACAGCCAATCCAGCAGCAATAACGGAAGCGGCAGAAATCAGTGGATTCATGATCAATTCCTCACACAAAAAAAAAAGAAATGGTTAATGATACAATCAACCAATGCATTATAACTTAATTATTCCATTGCTAATATTTATCCAGCCGAAATAACTAAAAACGCCGAATTGAAAATGGAAATAACTTGAAAGAATATCATTAGATAATTAGAAAGACTTTCTCTTTTTTAGTTCGTATTTATTTGTTTTGTTGAGTTTTTCTGAATCAATACAACTTGAGTTTTTACATTTCCTTTTTTCTAATATTATTCTTCCATCTTTTTCTTTATTTTCTCTGTTTATTCATTCAATTCGCAGTCATAAACAAAATGGAGGTACTTCGCTTGATATTTCTATCGAAATTCAAATAGGGCAAATTCAATATTCGTTCATATAGAACTTGTCAATATCTAATATAAAATATACATGTGTTTTTTCCATAAAGTAAACCGCCTATTATACTTTAAATTCAATCGGATTTTCGAGTCATTCCTCGAAACATTTAATCGGCAAGAATTCACTTATAAGCATTAGATTCCACATACCCGGGCCATCCCCCCTTTACTCCAATTTTTTATTTTACACTTCTATCATTTTTTTCTATTACCCTTAGACTGTAGGTATTTGTATACCTTTAGGCTCTAAATAAAAGAGATTTTCTTGATAGAGTATCTTGAACCACACATATATTACCTGTATCTAAACTAAAAGATAGACTCTTCCTAAGACTAATCAATGATGACCTTCCATGGATTCGCCTATATAAGCTGCGGCTAAAGTTGCAAAAATAAGAGCCTGAATACCACTTGTAAATAATCCAAGAAACATGACAGGTATAGGAACCACTAAAGGCACTAAAGAAACAAGAACAACAACTACTAATTCATCCGCTAATATATTTCCGAAAAGTCGAAAACTAAGTGATAGAGGTTTTGTGAAATCTTCTAAGATATTAATGGGTAAAAGAATTGGAGTTGGTTGAATATATTTACCAAAATAACCTAATCCCCTTTTTGTAAGACCCGCATAAAAATAGGCTACTGACGTGAGTAAAGCTAAAGCAACAGTAGTATTTATATCATTCGTGGGTGCGGCTAACTCTCCGTGAGGTAACTGTATAATTTTCCAAGGTAAAAGCGCCCCTGACCAATTAGAAACAAAAATAAATAGAAACATAGTCCCAATAAAAGGAACCCAAGGGCGATATTCTTCTCCAATTTGAGTTTTGCTCACGTCTCGAATAAATTCAAGGACATATTCAAAGAAATTTTGACCGCTAGTCGGAATGGTCTGTGGACTCCGAACAGCTAGAGCAGCTGAACCTAATAATACAGCAATTACAACCCAAGAAGTTATCAGTACCTGGCCGTGGATTTGGAAACCCCCTATTTGCCAATAGAAATGTTGGCCCACTTCCACACCAGATATATCATATAACCCTTTTAGTGTGAGTGTGTTGATTGAATATGATAGAACATTCATATTATTTTCTGATAGAAATAGAACTTTTAAAAAATTATTTTGATTCAACCAGCCCTTTCTCGACTTGTGTATTTTAATTTTCTATTTATTTTATTAATCGAATTTTCTATTTAGGATACGGATTAATTACATAATATCCCCAGTTATTTTAACTAGTTTTTGTTTTGAGATTCAGTAGTCGTAGTAACCGATTTTTGTTTTGCGATTCAGTAGTCGTAGTAACCGATATAGAGTTTAGGAAATCTATTTTTAATTTTATTATGAATCACGGATTTCTTATATAGCTAGAGTGGCCTTCACAAATTGCAAATACTAATTTGGTAAGAATTAATCGAATTGAAGCTATAGCGTCATCGTTTGCCGGAATCGAAATATCCGCGAGATCTGGGTCACAATTTGTATCGATTAAACAAATCGTTGGAATTCCCAAAGTAATACATTCTCTAAGGGCTGTATATTCTTCTTGTTGATCAACGATGATTACAATATCTGGTAACCCTGTCATATATTTGATCCCACCCAGATATGTTTGCAAGTGAGATAATTGTCTCTTCAACACGGCCGCATCTCTCTTTGGAAGACGAGCAAGTCTCCCTGCTTTTTGTTCCATTCTCAAGTCCCTAAATTTATGAAGTCTCGTTTCTGTCGTGGACCAATTCGTTAACATACCCCCAAGCCACTTTTTATTAACATAATGACAGCGAGCCCTTATTGCGGCCCGTGCTACCGAATCAGCTGCTTTATTTTTTGTCCCAACAATTAAAAATTGTTTTCCTCTACTTGATGCATCAAAAACTAAATCACAAGCCTCTGATAAAAAACGAGCAGTTCTAGTAAGATTTAGAATATGAATACCTTTACATTTTGCCGAGATATAAGGTGACATTCTAGGATTCCATTTCCGAGTCCCGTGACCAAAATGAACTCCCGCTTCCATCATCTCTTCCAAATTGATGTTCCAATATCTTCTTGTCATTTCTCCCTACACTTTCTCTTTTTTTTTAAGAGATGAGGTATTCTAAAATAAATAATTGTTCCAACGGAACCTTCTTTTCTACCGCGGATTGTCCGTTGATATACAACCCAAATCAGTAATTTCTTTCTATTTGGCCTTTTTTTAATTTCTTTATTTTATTACTAAATTAAATAACCATAACAAATAAATAAAAGAGAAAAAAAGAGTAACCTCTTCTATTAAACCCAAATCATTGTTGTTTTGATCTATCACCGAAATTCTTTGAAAGACAAGAATCAAATAATTCTCGGTGGTAAAACAAAATATCTCCCATTTCTTTCTCGAATAGATTCTTTTTTTTTGTTTTCAAAGGAATGCCCTTATGGTCACTTGAATAGTGTACGAATCCTTTGAATCCGGTACCAACGGGTATCATTCCCCCCAGAACAACGTTTTCTTTTAATCCTTTCAACCAATCAATACGGCCCCGGAGAGCCGCTTTTGCTAAAACTCGAGCAGTTTCTTGAAAACTCGCTTCGGATATAAAACTTTGAGTATTCAGAGACGCTTTCGTTATTCCCAATAAGATAGCTCGGTAACAAATCGCTTCTTCTAAAGCGCGCCCCGTTCGTTCCGCCCGAAACAATCCAATTAGTTCTCCGGGCAAAAAAACATTAGACATTCCATCTTCTGAAACCAAGACTTTTGATGTTATTTGACGTACAATAATTTCTATATGCCTATTATGGATCTGCACCCCCTGTGATCGATAAACCTTTTGGATCTTATTAACCAAAGAGATACGACTTTGCGCTATAGTTAGCTCAGCTCCGATCAAGAATCCCCACGGCATTCCAAGAATTCTTGTTATACGTTCGTTCCAACCATCAACCCTTTTTGCTAGATTCATCGATATTGAATCAATCGAACGAACTTCTAAGACTTGTTCTACTTTTGGTAGACCTTGCGTTATGTCACCCGACCTCGATTTTTCATATATAAATGTAACTAATGTATCCCCCTCATAAATGATTTCCCCATAATGACCATGAACTGTTGCTCCTGGAGTAGCCAAATAGGCCTTAGCCGATCTTATTACTACGGAGTCAAATTGAACAATTAAAACTTGACCCGATTTTAAGTGTGGTCCGTTTTTGGTTATACATACATTTTCACAAACATATTGTCCAAGATAAATTTTTGTGGATGTCTCTTCACAAAAATTATAATGAAGAAAATACCAATTCAATTTGAATGGATTCAAAATAATGTTATTGCATGGGTCGGGACTATAAATTATTACATTTTCATCCATTAAATAATATTTAAATTTAAGTAGTTGAAAGTTTTGTTTTAAATTGTCAAGTTGCAAATAATTAGTTACCAAGATTTGATTATGAGTTAGTAAATGGTAAAATGAAAAAAAATTCGCAATTTGAAGGGCTGTTCCTAAAGGACCCAATG